AAATTTAAATTTTGTAAAGATGAATAAACAGGCTTATATAAAAAAGACGATATAAGAATTCCGAAATAAGCTATACTAACGGAAAAAGTTGCATTTGTGATAAATTCATACCAATCTACAGAATGGTTTCTATTTTTATGTAAAAGGTTTATAGACGAACTTAAGAATTTGGATAGTATATCCAAATCCATTCCTTCCTGATTGAATAACGGAATTCCTACGGCCCCAATGAACAACGTAAATAAAACTAATACAAGCATCGGAAATAACATAGTATTGTCCGACTCGTGGGGATATGAGAAAGTGTTTTTAGTGCCAAAACGAGCAATACTAATAAACGGATGTACCATACTTCTTACATTTCCATTATTATTAATCCAATACGTGTTTAAAAAATAAGTTTTTTCATTGTTTTTCGTAGTTAAAAAATCTAATAAACGAAAGCTTGTTTTAATAATTTTTTTTCCTTCTTTACCCCAGAGAGACATTGAATAGAACGAGCTATTTTTTTTGCCGCTGTAATTTTGAAAATAAACATTTAAATGTCCTTCAAAAGTAAGTAAATAGATACGAAACATATAAAATGCAGTTAATCCTGCCGTGGAACAAGCTATTATTGCAAAAATCGGTGAATACAACCAACTATCATTAAGAATTTCATCTTTGGACCAAAAACAAGCAAGAGGTGGAATACCACAAAGAGAAAGTGTACCTAATAAAAAAGCGGTTTTTGTAATTGGTACATGTTTTCTTAAACCGCCCATAAGAACCATATTCTGACTTTTATCTGGAGAATATCCAACAATAGTTTCCATCGAATGAATAATTGATCCAGATCCTAAGAACAACAATGCTTTCGAATAGGCATGAGTAATCAAATGAAATAAAGCAACTCGATAAGACCCCATACCTAGAGCTAACATCATATAACCCAATTGAGACATTGTAGAATAAGCTAAGCTTTTCTTAATATCTTTTTGAGCAAGAGCTAAAGTGGCTCCTAAAAGTAATGTTATTATACCTGTCAAAGCTATTAGATTTATTATGTAAGGTATAACTATGAAAAGAGGAAGAAGCCGAGCTACAAGAAAAATCCCTGCTGCTACCATAGTAGCGGCATGTATAAGAGCCGAAATGGGGGTAGGCCCTTCCATGGCATCAGGTAACCATACATGAAGGGGAAATTGGGCGGATTTTGCAACTGCGCCGGCAAATAATAGGAAGGCGCATAAGGTAACAAATAAAAAATTAACCTCATTATTATAAACCAAGTTATTAAATATCTCAAACAAATCCCGAAATTCAAAACTACCCGTTATCCAATAAAAACCCAAAATTCCTAATAATAAACCGAAATCCCCGACACGATTAGTTACAAACGCTTTTTGACAAGCATTCGCCGCACTAGGTCGTGTGAACCAAAAACCTATTAATAGATAAGAACACATTCCAACCAATTCCCAAAAAATATAAATTTGTATCAAATTAGAACTAGTAACTAATCCCAACATTGAAGTATTGGAAAAACTCATATAAGCAAAAAATCTCAAATATCCCTGATCATGAGACATATAATTATCACTATAAATAAGAACCATCATTCCAACAGTAGTGATTAATATTGACATAATAGAAGTAAGTGGATCAACCAAGCAGCCAAATTCTAAATAAAAATCATTATTGATGGTCCAAGACCATACATATTGATAGACGGAATTGTGATTTATTTCCTGAATAGAAAAATGGGCTGAAAAAATCATAACTATACTTAACAATAAAACACTCGGAAAAGCCCACATACGGCGAAGATTTTTTGTTGCCGTTGGAAAAAGTAGAAGTCCTGCTCCAATTAACATTGGAACTGGAAGTGGAATGAAAGGTATAATCCATGAATATTGATATGTATATTCCATAAAAAAAAAATAAAATATTTTTCTTAATTAATATTAATTGTTTCTGATTCACCGGTTCTTATTTGTTTTCTGTTGAAAGGGGTCAGTTAATAAAAAAAAATTAAGATATATAAAATAAAACTTAAATAAAATTTGCATTCTAATTATAATTATTACGTATTACAATAATTTATTTATATCTTTTATATCTATAGAGCGAGGATAGATAATTACACCAAAAACAGTGTTTGGTATGAATCATAAAGCGCATAACTTGACCCATAAAAACTATTTATTGTAATTGTAATTCGGTTATTCAGAATCATTAAACAATTTGTTTTGTAACTAATTGATTGTCTTCCATTACAATAAAAGCTATTTGTAGGAAATGCTATGATATCCAACACTTTATTTTATGTAAAATAAAAAAAAGGGCAAATAAAATGCCTTTTATAATATATAATATAATAAAAAAATTATAGATTTTGTATCCTTTAACAGATTAACTACTAGTCCCACTCGAATTTGAGAATTAAAGTTGGGTGTACTCTTTCTTCGAGTTTGACCAATTAAATTAATTAATATAATAGAAAATTATTAAAGTTTTTTAATTAAGCGATAGAGGGGTTGGGTTATTAACCTTTTGATGTATTTTATTACATGTATAAATGTAACACGACGAAAATAGAAAGAAAACTAAACGCACAATCTTTTCTTTTTTGTTTGTATTGTATTTTATCAACTTCAATCAATTCTATTTGGCATAGGGGATTGTTGTTAGTAATATTTTATGCGATTTTTACACACCCCCCTTTTTTATGAAGGGAGTATGATTTAGAGAATAAATAGATAGAGAACAGTAAAGAAAAATTGATTTTGAACAATAGATGTCTTTCACATCCAACCGAAGAACCTATTATAATATAATTTTTTAATGGCAGTTCCAAAAAAACGCACCTCTATTTCAAAAAAACGGATTCGTAAAAATATTTGGAAAAGGAAGGGATATCGGGCAGCATTGAAAGCTTTTTCATTAGCGAAATCTCTTTCTACCGGGAGTTCTAAAAGTTTTTTTTGTGTAACAAATAAATAATAGTAATCAAACAATACAATAAAAAATCTTAATCGGTCTAATTAGAAAAGTAATCTAATTTTGTTTCTAATTTTTTTATAATATTTATAAGTTATAAGAATTTTAATTAACATCATAATAGTAAAATAATTTATATTTATATAATTTATATATAATAAAAAATAATATATATATAAAAAATTATTTTATTATTTTATATTTATATAATAAATATAAATCATAAATAAAAATAATTAGTTTCATAATGTTTTAATTTAGAAGGCGTCTTTTTTCTTTCATTTCTGATATAGATAAGAATTCTGTTGTCTACTTAATTCGAAAAATTAATGGTACTTTTTTGTTTGAAAAAAGGATAAATACAAGCACAAGGGTTCACCTTTCGTTTTAGTATATTTTATAATTTTCAGGATGGGGATTCTCACTTTCCCCATCGACTTGAATCAATAATAAAAATAAATTTATTTTTTATTATATATTATAATTATATATTAAAAATATTATAATTATATATTAAAAATATTATAATTATATATTAAAAGATATTATAATTATATATTATATTATTATATATTAAAAGAAGGGTTCGTTGAAACTAATTGATTTAGTTTTAAATATGTTTTATAATCTTCTAAATCATTATTTTTCTAAATTATTATCACTATATAAACTCTTTAACCCAATTTAATTAAAAAAATCCCCTTTTACATTTTTAGGTAGTTATATGACTAATGTGCCAATTTTGAGTGATCCGTTTTAGATCCTATGGTTCGATTGGAAGATCGATCAAAATATAATATATATCAAAGATATAATATATATTAATTTTAAAATTTATAAAGTATTTTTTGAAGTACGGTACAATTTCGATAGAAATATAAAATATTGTTATATAATTGATACACCCATAATAATACCTAACTTAATTGGGTTGCTAAATCTTAACACAAATTCTCTACACAACGAAAAACCCTAAGAATTCATATAAAAATAACTATGCAAATATTTACAAAAACCCCTTGAGTGTATCGCTGAAATTGTGTTATATAAAAATTATATTTTATCGATAAAATTCTTTTTTTATTTTTGATTAATAAAATAAATGATAAAATAAATGAATCATTAAAAAATGCAAACGAGACAGAACATTGCTTTTAGTTCTATCTATGGATTGAAGTCAAAATAATCTAGTTCCAACCGTAACATTTTTGTTTTAGGAAAACATAAAGTAATAACTTACGAAAAACTACATTTTTAGTTCAGTTAAATAAAATTGACATTCTAAAATAATAAATAAAAAGATAATAAATATTATTAACGAAAACGTTTAAATCCCTAATTCTTAAACAAGTTTTTATTCATCAATTTAATGGTTTCCTAAAAAAATATTGCATTTAATTAACTCCTTCAATCTCGACGATTGAATAAAAATAGGTTATTATGATTTCGAATAAGCCGCTATGGTGAAATAGGTAGACACGCTGCTCTTAGGAAGCAGTGCTAGAGCATCTCGGTTCGAGTCCGAGTGGCGGCATGGCATCTTCTAAAAGAGTAAGTCCTATAATGAATTCAATTCCCGATTTCAATTCCTATAATTGCGGGACCCCCTTTTAATAATTTTTATGATATTTTCAACTTTAGAGCATATATTAACTCATATATCCTTTTCTATCGTTTCAATTGTAATTACAATTCATTTGATAACTTTATTAGTCGATGAAATCGTAGGACTATATGATTCGTCAGAAAAGGGTATGATAGTTACTTTTTTCTGCATAACAGGATTATTAGTTACTCGTTGGGTGTATTTGGGGCATTTACCATTAAGCGATTTATATGAATCATTAATTTTTCTTTCGTGGAGTTTTTCCATTATTCATATGATTCCGTATTTTAAAAAACATAAAAACCATTTAAGCGCAATAACCGCGCCAAGTGCTATTTTTACTCAAGGTTTTGCTACTTCGGGTCTTTTAACTGAAATGCATCAATCCGAAATATTAGTACCCGCGCTCCAA